CTTGAGGCAGTTATTGTGGTTAAATCATTTTTTCTTATTTTGAAATAAGGCACTATATGAATAAGGGAGAAACTCCATGAAAGAAAAATGAATGATTCATATAAATCACTTAGTGGGAAATGGCCTGAATAAATCCAACGAGTGATTAATAATCCTGTTAGACATAAAAAAGTAGCTATCATCCCCTTTTCTGACGAATCATATGGTTTTATGATTTCATTGCCCAATAAGGTTATCAAATGAAGTGTAATTACAATTGAAACAATAGAAAAAGAAATATGAGTTAATATATGCTCTAAAGTTGAAAATATCATAAAAATGAAAAAGGGGCGGGGAATCCCCTATATTAATTAATAAATAGAAATGGGGAATTTAATTTATTTTTATTATAGGATCTATTGGATCTCTTTTAGAAGATGGCATGCCGCCACTCGGACTCGAACCGAGATGCTCTAGCACTGCTTCCTAAGAGCAGCGTGTCTACCGATTTCACCATAGCGGCTTCGGCGATATGCAAAAGTCACATAGGGACATATGAACATGGTTTTCTCCTAACTCCAAATTGAAACATTTTTTGTACATAATATTGCAACAATTAAGTTCTTTTTTGATATTGATTGGGCTGAAAATTGGAAATATATAGAAAACTCATTCCGTATAGTAAAAAATGAAGAAGTCAAAAAGTGATCCAAAATTTTTTAACATGGAATCGATTAGGTTCAACACTTCATTAATTTGAACTAAAAATCTTATATCTGGCCTTCCCGATAAAAATAAAAATTTTTCATTGTTGTAAAGGTCGATGGGGAAAAGAAGACTCCCCACCACCAAAATTTGAGTGAAAATATACTAAATTCTAAAAAAAATAAAAAATTTTGTCTTTTTTTTTTAGAATTTAGAAAACAGAAGAATTCTTTTATAAAATTAAGGGTCTATTTCATATTGATTAAAATAGGGACTGCCAATTATTCATTTTATATTCACTTTGATATTAACAAATTACTGAGCCCTTTTTTTGAGTCAAACCCATTATTATTATTCCAATATTTTAGGACTTATTTGTTTGTCGTACAAAAAAACTTTTTGAATTCCCGGTAGAAAGAGATTTCCCTAATGATAAAGCTTTTAACGCCGCCCCATATCCTTTCCCTTTCCAAATATTTTTACGAATACGCTTTTTTGATATCGAAGTACGTTTTTTTGGAACTGCCATTTAAAGTTACTCATTGTTATAGTTGGATGTGAAAGACATCTATTGTTCAAATAGAATTCTTATTTATTATTCAAAATTTTTATCTAAATAAGATTCTCTTCATAAAAAAGAAATATAGATATGTCAAAGATCCGTGAAAATTGGATCAAAAATGACTCGAAATAACAATCAAAAATTTTTGATTCCATACACTATTCGTAAAACTAACCATTTTTTGTTTGGAACTCTTAATTCTCGTTGTTTATATCTCAAAGTTATATCTTTAGAATCTGCTAAATCAAACTTAATAAAATAAATAAAGAACCTAAAAGACCTTTAGTTTCCTCATTCTATACTTTATTTACATGTAATAAAATACCTCAAAGGATTGTAAACTTTACTAATAAATTGTTTTGATTGAAATAGAAAACAATCAATCCCATAATGAATTAGTTAATGAGTTTAAATAAACTAACGAAAATCAAGAGTTTTTATTTCATTAGACCGATGCCCTTAGTTAATCCTATAATTAATATCAGGATAAAGTACTCTTTTTACCTAAATTTTTATCCTTGCTATATTTTCATTTTCCTATTATAAGTATTCGTTTTTATATGTAATTTAGTCATATCATTTGACCAACTGTAACTTCTTGTTTTGAATATTTGAACAATTTTGAAAAGACTCAGAATAAATACTAATATAAAATTCTTCAATAAGTTAGTTCATATCTTGATTTTTTATTGACTTTTTTCGAACGAGGTAAGATCCGGTGAATCGGAAACAATTAATTAAGAATAAAAAACTTTTTTTATGGAACAGACATATCAATATGCGTGGATAATCCCTTTTCTTCCACTTCCAGTTCCTATGTTAATAGGGTTGGGACTTCTTCTTTTTCCGATGGCAACAAAAAGTCTTCGTCGTATGTGGGCTTTTCAAAGTGTTTTATTGTTAAGTATAGTCATGATTTTTTCTATGAATCTGTCTATTCAGCAAATAAATAGCAGTTCTGTCTATCAATATGTATGGTCTTGGATTATAAATAATGATTTTTCTTTAGAATTTGGATACTTGATCGATCCACTTACTTCTATTATGTCAATATTAATCACTACTGTTGGAATTATGGTTTTGATTTATAGTGATAATTATATGTCTCATGATCACGGATATTTGAGATTTTTTGCTTATATGAGTTTTTTCAGTACTTCCATGTTGGGATTAGTTACTAGTTCAAATTTGATACAAATTTATATTTTTTGGGAATTGGTTGGAATGTGTTCGTATCTATTAATAGGATTTTGG